ATATTATTAAAAGCTTGTGGTAAGAATGGGTTTCGCTCTAGTGCACGAAAATAATATTCCAAAGCTTTTGTATGTTCTCCGTTTCTTGTGTGGATAAGGCCTATGTTATAGAGTATATAACTTCGATCATAGGGATCAACTTCTAGTCGCATAGCTTCATAATAATTCTCTAAAGCTTCCGCATAATTTCCTTCGGATTGAGCCAACATCCGTTACGGTCGTCATTCGATTCAACGAATCTCCGTTTCAAAACCGTACATGAGATTTTCATCTCATACGGCTCCTCCTTTATGTACATAATGAGAGACTAATACATGGAATAAAAAAGATAATAAGATTCTCATTATAAACTGAACAGGGCTGGTGTTTTTACACGAAATCTCTAATCAACCCTCTTGGAAAAGCTCTTTCCTTAACATCAAGTATATTGATACTAGATAAAAAAAAAGGGTAACTCCATCAATTTTTTTGTCTTAAGCGCCCCTTCATTTTCAGAAATTAGTCACTTCAACAGTTTTCGATGGGTATACGGGTATCCAAAACACGAACGAGATGGGTGCTTGTTGTCCCAACCATTCTTATTAGTCCCAATCCTGATAAAGAAAAGGGAAGGGATAATTTATAACAAAGTTTTCCTGTTGTTGATTCCGAAGAGTAGCGACTCTTCCTCTATGCCCCCTATTGGTACTAGTGGAATAGGTTTGACCTACCCAACCATAGGTGTAACCTTTCGCTCAATACTCTCTAATCAACAATTGAAGGTTTGAGGTTGCATTAATCAGGGATACAAGACAGAAGGTCTTGTTTTATTTATAAACTTCACCTTCAACAAGCGTAGATTTCTTTCAAATAATTTTTTTTTCTTTATATCGCGAATAATATAAAACTTTCTCCTAAGAACGTTAAAAAAAAAAAAATCAACTCGCACCATCTCTGTAATAAGCGAATGCTTCTTTCTCTCCCGAAGTTGTCGGAATTATTCGTAATAATATATTAGCTACAATCGAAAAGGTCTTATCAATAAAATTTCCATTTATTCGAGATCTAGACATAAATTCATTTTCTAATTTCTTTTAATTACCTTCGTGAGAAAAAAATCCCACAACCGGCGAAATTTGACAGTACGAAATAACATAAAAACAGAATAATTAAAATGAAAACCCTACTCAAATAGTTTCTTTTTTGCAGGAATCCATAAAAACTAATAAGTATTTTATTTGAAGACGATTAAATTTCACCCAAACGTAAATAGAGTAGTATTAAGAATATGGGAAAACATTCCGATTTCTTCAAAGTTGAAGAATCAACAAATTTATTCTAATCTGTAGGATAATTCAAGAAGTTTTGATTAACTTATGATTATGATCCAAAGACCAGTATAAAAATTCGAAACTAAAATAAGGAATACTGTCTTCGTAAACATGAATAGATACCTTTATTTATTGTTTTTACCATAAAATTATCTTATAGACCCAACCTTGACTAAGGATTTGACAAAGTTTTTCTATTTTTTTTGTTAAAATAAAGTGTACGCATTTATCCCAAAACCTAATCACTATTCACTCGCTCTCAATTTATTAAACTTTAATATTATGGAGGAGAGATGGCTGAGTGGTTCAAGGCGTAGCATTGGAACTGCTATGTAGGCTTTTGTTTACCGAGGGTTCGAATCCCTCTCTTTCCATATGCTTCACCTATCAAATAACAAAGGATACCATTCTTCCAATAGTTAGGGCTTTCTTTGATCTGGTTTCCATATTCCTAAATCCCAATTTCTTTAATCTGCAAAATACTAGTTAAAGAATAGACAAGGAAGTAAAATATCCCTATCAATCTATTATACATGAATCGTAAAAAAAGAAAATCCCTTGCTTCGATACTCTTTATATGGGTGTAAAGTAAGCGCAAAATTCTCCGAATCCCTGTTATTTTAGTTACTTTTAAGTCTGACGAGAATAATATTCTACAACTAGCAATTCATTTATTTTCAAACGGACCCATTTACTATCTAGTATTTCATTGACTGATCCTTTATATTGGAATGGGTCAAGAGTCAAATGTTTTGGCAATTCCTCATGCGAAGATGAATCAAGATAATTTTGAACCAGAGCCTTAGATTTTTGTTCATCTTTCACTGTAATAATATCGCGGGGTTTACAGCGATAACTTGGTATATCTACTCTACCACCATTAACTAAAATATGTCTATGGTTAACCAATTGGCGGGCTTGAGGAATAGTCGAAGCTATACCTAATCGAAAAAGGATGTTATCCAACCGCATTTCAAGCAATTGTAGTAAAACTTGACCTGTTGACCCTTTTGCTTTTCCGGCGATATGAACGTATTTAAGTAATTGTTGTTCTGTAAGACCATAATGAAAGCGCAATTTTTGTTTTTCTTCTAAACGAATACGATATTGAGATTTTTTACCGGGGCGTAATTGGTTTCTAAGAAAGTTTCCAGCTATAGGGTTTTTAGTAGTTAGTCCCGGTAAAGCTCCCAGACGACGGATTTTTTTGAAACGAGGGCCTCTGTAACGCGACATAAAGACTCCTTATAAAGTTGCATAAATCTAAAGGCAATTAAACTAAACTAACTCATAAATCTAAAAAAAAAAATTTCAATTAAAAAATAAATAAATGGAAAGTTTTTAAAATATTTTTACTACAAAAAAGAATTCGAAAGAATAATTAGATGAATTGCATCACTATCCCGTCCTTAGTATTATATAGATATATATTTTATCGTATTTTTATTAAATCTAAAGCTTAAAAGAATTCGAAAGAATAATTAGATGAATTGCATCACTATCCCGTCCTTAGTATTATATAGATATATATTTTATCGTATTTTTATTAAATCTAAAGCTTAATTAATTGAAAACTATTAAATACTAAAAAAATATGAAATAATATTATATTAAATAAAGTAAGGGTTCTTTTCTTGATCGATTTAGTCTACATAGATCAATCACCTCGAATTTTTTTTATTGGAAGTTCGTATGAGATAATCGAAGGGTGCCTTTTGGGAAAAGGAGAAAAAAACTTTTTCCATTTCTTTTATTTTACATTTTCAATTCTGTAAAAAATAAAAATGAAACAAATGGAAAAAAAGCCTGCTATCGGAGTCGAACCGATGACCATCGCATTACAAATGCGATGCTCTAACCTCTGAGCTAAGCGGGCTCGCTTAACATAAATTCTATACACATAGGAATTTATTAAACTACAGGAATTTTAGCTATTAACTCTTCACATACCAATTTCACAACAATTGCTATCTCAATATAGCAAGATAAAATTTCCAGCTATTTATCATAAATTATATACGACTATCAATAATCAACAGTTTAATTAGCTAGTAAGATTTTTTTTATTCAAATGAAAATTGCATTGAATATTAGTTAGTTTGACTATGATCCATATTTTTTTACTAAAATTCTTAAACAAAAAGGACATATAGATTCTATCTATTAGATTTGTTATGGCTATTAAATTACTCAATTTAATATTAAGAGTAATTATATTCCCTTTAAGTTATTTTTCGTTCGCAAAGATACCAGATAAGATGAAAACAAAAGAATCGACCCTTAAAGCATTCAAAATAGTACGCTAAAACCAATATCTCTTGGTAAAATAGATATATAGAATATATATACGCCTAATTAAACTATTAGGCGTAAGGATATTCTATATTTATAATTATAGTCATTTTATTTACTATACTATTTTTCTAGTATAGAAATACTATGTATCGATCACTATTGTATATTGAATTAGTGAATTCAATAGTTCCATTATAATACTGAAAGGAAAGGGAAGACATTAGGATAATAATATCCTAATTACAAAACAAAAGGGGATATGGCGAAATTGGTAGACGCTACGGACTTAATTGCATTGAGCCTTGGTATGGAAACCTACTGAGTGATAACTTTCAAATTCAGAGAAACCCTGGAATTAAAAGTGGGCAATCCTGAGCCAAATCCGTTTTTATCAAAACAAACAAGTGTTCAGAACGGGAGAATAAAAAAGATAGGATAGGTGCAGAGACTCAATGGAAGATGTTCTAACAAATGGAGTAGGCTGCGTTGCATTAGCAACGGAATTCTTCCAGTAAAATTCAATAAAGATGAAGGAGAAATGGATCCGGACTGAAATAGTACCTCCAAATGATTAGTGACAACCCGAGTACATATTCATTATTATATTTATTATCATAAATATAATTTTATGAATCAATTCGAAGTTGAAAAAGATATCTAATATTCCGAGAATAAAGATAGAGTCCCATTCTACATGTCAATATCGACAAGAATGAAATTTATAGTACGAGGAAAATCCGTCGACTTTAAAAATCGTGAGGGTTCAAGTCCCTCTATCCCCAAAAAGTCGCATTTGATTCACAAATTAGTTTTCGTATCCTCTCAGTTCATTAGAGGTTCACAATTCGTTCTATATTCTCGTTCATTCTAATTGTATTTGAGCGGAAATTTTTTTCTTATACGAAGACTTGTCCTATAATACTTGAAAAACGTAAAAATGAACATCTTTGATAAAAGAACCCTAATAGAATATTAAATTGGAATAATAAGGAATTCAGTTAATTACTTATACTAAACTGAAACTTACAAAATCTTTTTTGAAGGTCGAAGAAATTCCACGTTAGTATCGATAAGGTTAGTATCGAGAAGACTTTGTAATCCCCTTTGGTCTTGCTTTTAATTGACATAGAACCCATTCCTCTGATAAAATGAAAATGAGGATGATGCGCCTTCAATTTCAATGGTCGGGATAGCTCAGCTGGTAGAGCAGAGGACTGAAAATCCTCGTGTCACCAGTTCAAATCTGGTTCCTGGCACACGAGCAATTTGTATGAGTATCCATTCTATGAAATTCATTGATATGGGTTGCTATACATATTCATTGAATAGTATAAATCATGATACATATTTATTAACTAAGTATCTGCGGATGTACCCATTCTATCTTTAGAAGAT